TTCATTGGTAGAATGGAAAGAATTGGAGGAAGAGGAACCCACAGGGAATGAATGGGAAGATCGAAAAGTTGGAAGAAGAAAAGATTTTTTGCTTAGACGCATGGAATTGGCTAAGCATTTTATTCGAACAAATATAGAACCAAAATGGATGGTTTTGTGTCTATTACCAGTTCTTCCTCCTGAGTTGAGACCAATCTATCATATAGATGAGGATAAACTAGTGACCTCGGATATTAATGAAATCTATAGAAGAATTATCTATCGGAATAATACTCTTACAGATCTATTAACAACAAGTATAGCTACGCCAGAAGAATTAATAATATCTCAGGAAAAATTGCTACAAGAAGCCGTGGATGCACTTCTTGATAATGGAATCTGCGGACAACCAATGAGGGATGATCATAATAGAGTTTACAAGTCGCTTTCAGATGTAATTGAAGGCAAAGAAGGAAGAGTTCGCGAGACTCTGCTTGGTAAACGGGTCGATTATTCAGGGCGGTCCGTGATTGTCGTGGGCCCTTCACTTTCATTACATCGATGTGGATTGCCTCGCGAAATAGCAATAGAACTTTTCCAGGCATTTGTAATTCGTGACCTAATTAGAAAACATCTTGCTTCGAACATAGGAGTTGCTAAGAGTCAAATTCGGAAAAAAAAACCGATTGTATGGGAAATACTTCAGGAAATTCTGGATGACCATCCTGTATTGCTGAATAGAGCGCCTACTCTGCATAGATTAGGCATACAGGCATTCCTCCCCGTTTTAGTGGAAGGGCGCGCTATTTGTTTACATCCATTAGTTTGTAAGGGCTTCAATGCAGACTTTGACGGGGATCAAATGGCTGTTCATGTGCCTTTATCTTTGGAAGCTCAAGCAGAGGCGCGTTTACTTATGTTTTCTCATATGAATCTTTTGTCTCCAACTATTGGGGATCCGATTTCGGCACCAACTCAAGATATGCTTAGTGGACTCTATGTCTTAACGAGTGGAAATCGTCGGGGTATTTGTGTAAATAGGTATAATCCATGTAATCGTAGAAACTATCAAAATGAAGATAATAACTATAAGTATACAAAAAAAAAAGAACCCTTTTTTTGTAATCCCTATGATGCAATTGGAGCTTATCGGCAAAAACGAATCAATTTAGGTAGTCCTTTGTGGCTGCGGTGGCGACTAGATCAACGCGTTATTGCTGCAAGAGAAGCTCCCATCGAAATTCACTATGAATCTGTGGGGACCTATTATGAGATTTATGGACACTATCTAATAGTACGAAGTATAAAAAAAGAAATTCTTTATATATATATTCGAACCACTCTTGGTCATATTTCCCTTTATCGAGAAATAGAAGAAGCCATACAGGGGTTTTGGCAGGGCTGTTGTAATTCTATGCTACCAACGGGAATTCGAGTCTCTCCGGGTTAACTAGGACCATAATTGCAGAATTTCTACGTGAATCAAGATCTAGAAAAGGAAGTTTTCCAATCACTGACTCAAGCCCATTGTCAAATTCTACTCAGCGCAATATGGAGGTACTGATGGCAGAACGGCCCACTCAGGTCTTTCACAATAAAGTGATAGACGGAACTGCCATGAAACGGCTTATTAGTCGATTTATTGATCACTATGGAATAGGATATACATCACATATCCTGGATCAAGTAAAGACTCTGGGTTTCCGACAAGCTACCGCCGCATCCATTTCATTAGGAATTGATGATCTTTTAACAATACCTTCTAAAAGATGGCTAGTTCAAGACGCTGAACAACAAAGTTTTATTTTGGAAAAACACCATCATTATGGGAATGTACACGCGGTAGAAAAATTACGTCAATCGATCGAAATATGGTATGCCACAAGTGAATATTTGCGACAAGAAATGAATCCTAATTTTCGGATGACCGATCCTTTTAATCCAGTCCATATAATGTCTTTTTCGGGAGCCAGAGGAAATGCATCTCAGGTACATCAATTAGTAGGTATGAGAGGATTAATGTCGGATCCCCAAGGGCAAATGATTGATTTACCCATTCAAAGCAATTTACGCGAAGGACTGTCTTTAACAGAATACATTATTTCTTGCTACGGAGCCCGTAAAGGGGTTGTGGATACCGCTATCCGAACATCAGATGCAGGATATCTCACGCGCAGACTTGTTGAAGTAGTTCAACACATTGTTGTACGTCGAACAGATTGTGGCACCGTTCGAGGTATTTCTGTAAGTCCTCGAAATGGAATGATGGCGGACAGGATTTTTATCCAAACATTAATTGGCCGTGTATTAGCAGATGATATATATATAGGTTCGCGATGTATTGCTACTAGAAATCAAGATATTGGGGTTGGACTTGTCAGTAGATTCATAACTTTTAGAGCACAACCAATCTCTATTCGAACCCCCTTTACTTGTAGGAGTACATCTTGGATTTGTCAATTATGTTATGGCCGGAGTCCAGCTCATGACGACCTGGTCGAATTGGGAGAAGCCGTAGGTATTATTGCAGGTCAATCTATTGGAGAACCGGGCACTCAATTAACATTAAGAACTTTTCATACCGGCGGAGTATTTACAGGGGGTACTGCAGAACATGTGCGAGCCCCTTCTAATGGAAAAATAAAATTCAACGAGGATTTGGTTCATCCGACACGTACACGTCATGGACATCCTGCTTTTCTATGTTCTAGAGACTTGTATGTAACTATTGAGAGTGAAGATATTATACACAATGTGTGTATTCCGCCCAAAAGTTTTCTTTTAGTTCAAAACGATCAATATGTAGAATCAGAACAAGTGATTGCTGAGATTCGCGCGAGAACATCCACTTTGAATTTGAAAGAGAAGGTTCGAAAACATATTTATTCTGACTCAGAAGGCGAAATGCACTGGAATACTGATGTGTACCATGCACCTGAATTTACATATGGTAATATTCATCTCTTACCAAAAACAAGTCATTTATGGATATTATTAGGGGAGCCCTGGAGATACAGTCTAGGCCCTTGTTCGATCCACAAGGATCAAGATCAAATGAACGCTTATTATCTTTCTGTCAAGCCAAGATATATTGCTAACCCCTCAGTAACTAATAATCAACTCAGACACAAATTTTTTAGTTCGTATTTTTCTGGTAAAAATCAAAAAGGAGATAGGATTCCTGATTATTCAGAACTGAATCGAATGACATGTACGGGTCGTTGTAATCTCAGATATCCGGCCATTCTCGACGGTAATTCTGATTTATTGGCAAAGAGGCGAAGAAATAGATTCATCATCCCACTCGAATCGATTCAAGAAGGCGAGAACCAACTAATACCTTCTTCAGGTATCTCAATGGAAATCCCCAGAAATGGTATTCTCCGTAGAAATAGTATTCTTGCTTATTTCGATGATCCTCGATATATAAGAAAGAGCTCGGGACTTACTAAATATGAGACTAGAGAACTAAATTCAATCGTCAACGAAAAGGATTTGATTGAGTATCGAGGAGTCAAGGTATTTTGGCCAAAATACCAAAAGGAAGTAAATCCATTTTTTTTTATTCCCGTGGAAGTCCACATTTTGGCCGAATCTTCTTCCATAATGGTACGGCACAATAGTATTATTGGGGCAGATACACAAATCACTTTCAATAGAAGAAGTCGGGTAGGCGGATTGGTCCGAGTGAAGAAAAAAGCAGAAAAAATGAAACTGATAATCTTTTCTGGAGATATCCATTTTCCTGGAAAGACAAATAAGGCATTCCGATTGATACCGCCAGGAGGGGGAAAACCAAATTCCAAAGAATACAAAAAATTGAAAAATTGGCTCTATATCCAACGAATGAAACTTTCCAGGTATGAAAAAAAGTATTTTGTTTTGGTTCAACCTGTAGTCCCATATAAAAAAACGGATGGTATAAATTTAGGAAGACTTTTCCCGCCGGATCTCTTGCAGGAAAGTGATAATCTACAACTTCGAGTTGTCAATTATATCCTTTATTACGACCCAATTCTTGAAATTTGGGACACAAGTATTCAATTAGTTCGGACTTCTTTAGTGTTGAATTGGGACCAAGACAAAAAAATCGAAAAGGCCTGCGCTTCCTTTGTTGAAATAAGGACAAATGGTTTGCTTAGATATTTTCTAAGAATCGACTTAGCTAAGTCTTCTTATACCGGAAAAAGGAACGATCTGTCGGGTTCAGGATTGATCTCTGAGAATGGATCAGATCGCGCTAATGTCAATCCATTTTCTTCCATTTATTCCTATTCCAAGGCAAGGATTAAAGAATCCCTTAATCCAAATCAAGGAACTATCCATACGTTGTTGAATCGAAATAAGGAATCTCAATCTTTGATAATTTTGTCATCATCCAATTGTTTTCGAATAGGCCCATTCAACGATGTAAAATCTCCCAATGTGATAAAAGAATCAATCAAAAAGAACCCCCTAATTCCAATTAGGAATTCGTTGGGCCCGTTAGGAACAGGTTTTCCAATTTATAATTTTGATTTATTTTCCCATTTAATAACCCATAATCAGATCTTGGTAACTAACTATTTGCAACTTGACAATTTCAAACAGATTTTTCAAATACTTAAATATTATTTACTGGATGAAAATGGTCAAATTTATAATCCCTATTCATGCAGTAACATCATTTTGAATCCATTCCATTTGAATTGGTATTTTCTCCATTACAATTATTGTGAAGAGACATCTCCAATCGTTAGTCTTGGACAGTTTCTTTGTGAAAATGTATGTATAGCCAAAAAAGGACCGCATTTAAAATCGGGTCAAGTTCTAATTGTTCAAGTTGACTCTGTGGTAATACGATCAGCTAAGCCTTATTTGGCTACTCCAGGAGCAACTGTTCATGGACATTATGGGGAAATCCTGTACGAAGGCGATACATTAGTTACATTTATATATGAAAAATCAAGATCTGGTGATATAACGCAAGGTCTTCCAAAAGTGGAACAGGTGTTAGAAGTGCGTTCGATTGATTCAATATC